TGCTATGTAGGCTTTTGCTTACCGAGGGTTCGAATCCCTCTCTTTCCGTACCTTCACCTAATTCATCGATCTTACTAACCACAATAGATCAAATAGCAATGGATACGACTATTCCAACAGTTAGACCTTTCTTTGATATGGATTCTCTATTCCTAATGGCTGTGGTACAGAAAATACTGTGTAAAGAAAAGAGTAGAGTAGACAAGGAATGAAAATCTCCCTCTCGGTCTATGATACCTAAATGGAAGAAAAATCCGGATCAAACCCTTATTTATCTTAACCTTAGGTTAATTTACTTCGCCGAAAGGGAGCAAAATGGGTCGAACCCTTATTCTTATTAGTGTTGATTTTATTTTTGTTAGGTTTAAGTCTGACGAGAATAATATTCTACAACTAGCAATTCATTTATTTTCAAACCGACCCATTTACTATCTATTATTTGATTGACTAATCCTTTATATTGGAATGGTTGAAGAGTCAAATGGTTTGGCAATTCCTCATGGGGGGATGAATCGAGAGAATTTTGAATTAGAACTTTAGATTTTTGTTCATCCCTCGCCGCAATAGTATCTCGGGGTTTGCAGCGATAACTTGGTATATCTACTATACGACCATTGACTAAAATATGTCTATGGTTAACTAATTGGCGAGCTCCCGGAATAGTCGGAGCCATACCCAAGCGAAAAAGAATGTTATCAAGGCGCATTTCAAGTAATTGTAGTAAAACCTGACCTGTTGACCCTTTTGCCTTTCCGGCGATACGAACGTATTTAAGTAATTGTCGTTCTGTAAGACCATAATGAAAACGCAATTTTTGTTTTTCTTCTAGGCGAATTCGATATTGGGATTTTTTCCCGGAACGCGATTGGTTTCTAAGATCACTTCCAGCTCTGGGCCTTTTATTAGTTAGCCCTGGTAAAGCCCCCAGGCGGCGTATTTTTTTGAAACGAGGACCTCGGTAACGCGACATAAAGACTCCTTCTTCTTATTTATATTTAATTATTAATTCTTATTGATGAAATTTCATTCTACAGAATAAACCTAAACTAAAAATGAACTAAATTCTAAATAAAGCGAAATTTACTGAAGTATTATTCTATTAAAGAATAATGAGATGAGTTGGATAAATATCCAGATCTTTATATTCTATATATAGAAAAAGAAAAGGATTCTTTTCGTTAGATAGTTGGAAATTCCTATCACATAATAAATCAAGGGCTTTTGCCAAAAGAGGAAGACATTTTTTTTTTCAATATTCTTTGATTTCAAAGATGCATTATCAATCATGTAAAACATAGAATAAAATAAATAGAGAAAAGCCGACTATCGGAATCGAACCGATGACCATCGCATTACAAATGCGATGCTCTAACCTCTGAGCTAAGCAGGCTCACATAACATAAATTCGACATGTATAAGAATTCAATAAACTCTTAGAATCTTTGCTATTCACTATTATACTATTTTAATTCTTAGCTATTCATATTCGCTATTCATAATGAATATTAATATATTAAAGAATAGAATATAGAATTTAAAATAACTGTTAAATATTATAGAAGATAACGATTAATCTAGCGATATAGAATTTCCATTTTTCTTTTTTATCACAATTAAATATTCTTTTTTTTTAATATGATTTGATTTTTGAATTCAAAAATCAAATCATATTAAAAAAAAAGAATCGACCGTTCAAGTATTCGAAATTTCATGGGTAAATGAGTGGAAGAGAGACAGATGTATAGCGTATGTATCCACCTATATTGAATTGCCGATACAGAAATGATAAAATCGTTTTTGATTGGACCGAATATAAGCCTCCTATAGATATAGAAGATGAAAGAAGATAGACAAAGACAAAGAGGAGAAAACACTTTTTCGAGACAGGAATCGGCATCTATCTAATGAATTCAACGGTTCCGGTATAAATGAAAGAAAAAGGGGAACGAGATCACAATGAGATTTTCATCTCAAAAAGGGGGATATGGCGAAATCGGTAGACGCTACGGACTTAATTGGATTGAGCCTTGGTATGGAAACTTACTAAGTGATAACTTTCAAATTCAGAGAAACCCTGGAATTAATAAAAATGGGCAATCCTGAGCCAAATCACGTTTTCCGAAAACAAACAAAGGTTCAGAAAGCGAAAATCAAAAAGGATAGGTGCAGAGACTCGATGGAAGCTGTTCTAACGAATGGAGTTGATTGTCTTACGTTAGTAGAGGAATCCTTCTATCGAAACTTCAGAAAAGATGAAGGATAAACCTGTATACATAATAGAGAAGAATTGTTGTCAATTGATTCTATATTGAAGAAAGAATCGAATATTCATTGATCAAACCATTCACTCCATAATCTGATAGATCTTTTGAAGAACTGATTAATCGGACGAGAATAAAGATAGAGTCCCGTTCTACATGTCAATACCGGCAACAATGAAATTTATAGTAAGAGGAAAATCCGTCGATTTCAAAAATCGTGAGGGTTCAAGTCCCTCTAT